TCATCAAAAAAATACAAATGATCTTGAACTACAGCATCTGACCATATATGTATTACAATTAAAGAAGGAGGATTTTCAATGCGAGATATAAAAACATATCTCTCCACAGCACCTGTGCTAACTACTCTATGGTTTGGGTCTTTAGCGGGTCTATTGATAGAAATTAATCGTTTATTCCCAGATGCTTTGTCATTTCCCTTTTTTTAATTCTAGTTATCGATATGCAAAAAAATGAAGAAAATTTGAGATACAACTCTACGCGACTAAAACTTCGCCCCCTTTTTCAGTTTGTTAGGAAGGAAAGAGAAAGAAAAAGTGTATTGAATCTTGGCAAAAATCCGGTGGATCTAAGATCCCTTTTTTTGGAACAGAAATGGAAAAGGGGACCAGCCTAAAGCCTAAAGTAAAAGTTCCACAAAACCATAGCATGAAAAGAAGATACTTAAATGAAATACTGGGATTAGGATAGGAATAATTGATAGTTAGAAAAAATTGTATTACTTATATTATTACTATAGACTAATATTTGATAGACTACTATTTTTATTTGATTACTATGTAACAGTTCTATTTATTAATTAATAGGAATTAGAATTACAACGAAATCTTTAGAAATGGAATTTCTAGTTAGTAATTTCTATTGATTTTTTATTTTTTTGTTCTTTTCGTATTCTTCGGTTCGGGTCGAAAATAGAAGAGTTTAAGTCGATCCAAAATTCAAAGGAGGTTCATGGCTAAGGGTAAAGATGTCCGAATTAGAGTTATTTTGGAATGTACCAGTTGTGCCCAAAATGGTGTCAATAAGGAATCACTAGGCGTTTCTAGATATATTACTCAAAAGAATCGACACAATACACCCGGTCGATTAGACTTGAGAAAATTTTGTCGCTATTGTCGCAAGCATACGATTCATGGTGAAATAAAGAAATAGATCGAACGAAACGTGTGTATGATCTTTCAAAGGAGCAGAAAAAGGAAGAACTTAACATATAACATATATAATATACAAATATATCAAAATACAAATATATAAAATAAATATAAAAATAAAACCTATTTCGGTCGGACCTGAAATGAATAAAGAAATAGAATTTTAGAGCTAAGGAATAAAGTATGGATAAATCCAAGCAACCTTTTCGTAAATCCAAGCGATCTTTTCGTAGGCGTTTTCCCCCAATTGAATCGGGGGATCGAATTGATTATAGAAACATGAGTTTAATTATTCGATTTATTAGTGAACAAGGCAAAATATTATCTAGACGGGTGAATAGATTGACCTTGAAACAACAACGATTAATTACTATTGCTATAAAACAAGCTCGTATTTTATCTTTGTTACCTTTTCTTAATAATGAAAAACAGTTTGAGAGAGCCGAGTCGATCCCTAGAACTACTGGTACTAGAACCAGAAATAAATAGATATACTCTTCCATTGCTTCAAAACTCCAATTCGAACTCAAGCTCAGATTGATGTTTTGTTCAAAAAAGCCTCAAATCCAGATTTGATTGTTGTGTTACAAAAAACAACAAATAGGGGAAGAAGAAATCTTTTTTTTTTTTTTAAGATGTTCGTTCATTCCTACTACTTATCTTAATTGATATTTATTCTATCTTCCCGGAGTCTATTCTCCGGGGGGATTTTTTTTTTCAATCATTTTTATTTTATATTTTATATAACTTTATTTTATATAATATTTTATATAAATATATAATAGAAATTGAGAATCTCTTTTATTTTATAATCTTATTGGAAATCATGTAAAGACAATTCTTATTTGATATAGCTATTTGCGCAAGTATTTTACGATTAAGAATCAATTGTTTCTTGTATAGATTGTGTATAAATATACTATAACTATAGAATACCTTATCCTCACGAGTTACTGCATTTATACGAGTGATCCACAAACGACGAAAGTCCCTCTTTTGTCTGCCCCTATCTCGATGAGAAGAAACCAAAGCTCTCATTTTCTGTTGAGTAATAGTTCGAGTAAGTCTTGAATGGGCCCCTATAAAGGTTGATGCAAATAAACGAATTTTTGTTCGACGTCTCCGAGCTATATATCCTCGTCTAACTCTGGTCATTGAATCAAATTAAACTTTAATGAATAACTAATTGATTTCTATTCTTTCAGTTATCCTTTTATCCCCCGGTTGATTAATAACAAAACGGATTATTCCAATATATAAAATATAAATTCCAATGGCTTTTGCTACTATGACCTTCCCAACCACGATTTTTTATTCATTCCTGGTAAAATACCTGGAAATAAGAAATTCTAGCGATACTAAAATAAATAAAAGAAACAAAATAATGGGTTCCATCGTTTCTATGGTTACTTCGTAAACGGTGAGGTCCTCTCTATACACCGGAGCCCCTTCTTTCATTTAATCAAATGGTATTGTGAACTTGTATAGTTCACACTCTTTAGCTCTACCAATCAATTATCAATTATACAGTAATAATTTTTTCACAAAAAGGCTATCTATACAGTGACGGCATTTAATTATGAAAGTTAGCTAGGTAGCTGACCTTGTTAGTCCGTTCTTTCAAGAATGGGAACATACCCTTTTTGCTTCTTAATAGTACTATTTCCCCCGCTTCATGGATAACTTTATTTGCTAACAATGGGGGGGTTGCTTCTCATCTCAAACAAATTGAGATGCTTGGATTTGCACCAACGAAAACCATAAATTTGATACACACAAAATATAGGTATATGAGAGATCTTTTTAGTTTTAGATAGTAAATTATTTTTTTCCACTTCACTCTATGTATCCTATTCATTGGTATTGGTGATTGGTACTGTATTGGAAAAATTGTTTCATTTCTTTGAACTCATGATCTAAACGAGTCGCACATACACCCTAGTACATGTTCCCCGACGCTGCGGACATCCTCGAAGAGCGGGGGATTTCGTCATATTTCTTATTGGCTGTCTTGTGTTTCTAATAAGTTGTTTAATTGTTGGCATGTCGTATCTATATAATAGAACAGGTTGGTTTAGATCGATCTTAACCCGATGGTTGATGATTATGAATTATTTGCATGCAATATCCAATCACGGAAAATTCGACTTATGGTTTGAAATGGAATCGTGTATTTATACGGGATCCCCAGTATTTTCGTTTTCGATCGCTACAAGATCAACAATTCCATGAGCTTGGGCTTCTGTTGCTGACATAAAAACATCCCTTTCCATGTCTTCGGATATAACCCATAAAGGGTTGCCCGTTCTTTGTACATAAACCTTTGTGAGGGTTTCACGAAGTTTCAGTAGTTCTTCCGCTTCCAAGATAAATTCCCCTGCTTGCGCCTCATAAAAAGAACTAGCAGGTTGGTGAATCATAACCCTGATAATATTTATATAAAATCGTGCATGCACAGTTCTTCTATTTCGCACGATTGGGCTAAATCTAAAGTAAGGTATAAAAAAAAAAACACACAAAAATAGAATTGAACAGCCGTACGGGCGTTTTTTGTGCATTGCATACGGCTCTGCAATGGAATTTCTTTTTTTCTCCCTTCTCTTCTATTCGATAGAATAAATATAGAAGAAACAAAAAAATAGAATCCATCCGATTCAGATCGTTGAATGATCCATTTACCACCCTTCTTTTCATATCGTAAGAGTAAAAAAATACTATGATGGTTCTGTTGCTTTCTATATTTATCTCGTCTGTGATTTAGCAATCCCAAAGTTTCTTTTTAATACGATCAAATAAGGAAAAATGATCTTTTTTTTTCATTTTTTTACTCTTCTTCGTAACATAAATATGAGAAAGAGACTTCTGTTGTGGAAGAAAAGTTGTTTGTAACGCTGAAATGTACTCCCGACACATAAGATCGGAAATAACCTTTGTTTCATACTACTATTTCGATACAAAATCTTATGTTAGGAAAAACAATAAAATAATAGTTTGTTCATACCGAATTTGAAGTGCCATGCTATTGTTACCTATTATTCATATTCGATACGGCGAAGGCCTAGTCTTCTTCTTTTTTTTTTCAAATCAAACTCATTGGCGCCAAGCGTGAGGGAATGCTAGACGTTTGGTAATTTCTCCTCCGACCAGAATGAAAGATCCCATTGAAGCGGCTAATCCCATACATATTGTATGTACATCAGGCGAAACAAATTGCATAGTATCATAAATGGCTATTCCTGGTATTACCCATCCGCCGGGGGAGTTTATAAACAAATAAAGATCCTTAGTATTATCTTCTATACTGAGATATACCATGAGACCCACAAGTTGATTTGATATCTCGCTATCAACTTCTTGACCTAAAAAAAGTAATCTTTCTCGATAAAGTCGGTTGATTAGGACAAAATTTTATCCCTTAGGAACCGTACGTGCATTTTTAAATGCATACGGTTCGAAAAAATTGCGAAAAAAGAATCAATGTGTCGATTCCAATCCTATCTCCCTTTTTTTCTAACGGATTTCCGCTTTTCTAACGGAGGGGTTTGTTTTTCTTACATGAAAAAAAACATGAGTTTTGATCCCTTCCCTAAAAAAAAAAAAAAAATTTACTGAACTTATTGAATTAACCTCTCATTGATGTATTGTTTCGTCGAGATTCAAATCACGATGTCATTTTCTTGTTCCCGAATGGGCCCTTTCAATTCTTTTCTTTTAGGTTCATGTTCTACTCCGGGGAAAGATCCATCCGAATTCTATTCGCACATATAGGGCAAATGATCTCAGTACCACTTCTTTTTGCTACGACTTTTTTCAATTCATTTCATGCCTCCCCCAAAAAACTATTTGATGTATTCATCATACTGGTTGGCATGACATTTTGAGGTCGTCCCTAGAATTAAGATTAAGTATTAAGAATTTTCTATGCTACAAGCGGGAATTGTGCATATATTACTACTATCAATTTGGTATTTTCTAAACGGAGCCTGGATACTTTATTTGATTAGTCCAAGTCAACCATAAATTCTTCTAATTGATAATATTTATCCTCAATAGAAATTGATCTAATTGCACTTCACGCTCCGAATGATTGATTCTTCAATCAATATTTCTTGGGCGAAATAGAGGATATCTCGATCGGGGGAGAAAACGGGGAAATCCCATATGACCCAATATGTCTGACAAGTCGCACTATACGTCAACCCAAACTGCATCTTCCTCTCCAGGACTCCGAAAAGGTACTTTTGGAACACCAATGGGCATGAAATTCAAGAAAAAAAATTAAGTACTATACTTCACTTTAATATGGAAACGTAAGAATGGGGTTTATTGTCCTTATCATTATCATTTTTTTCTGTTTATTCTATTTTATACATAAATTGGAAGGGAGGGTTTTTAGAGAAAGATAAAATAAATAAAAAGTTTAATGAAGGGATCGATCGTTCGAATAATAAAAAAGTATCCATGTATCTGTTCCCCAAAAAAGGGACCCATGCTCCCATTGCGTATTGGTACTTATCGGGTATAGAATAGATCTGCTTCTCTTTGTTCTTACGAACAGAATTCTTCCGTTATTTTCAATAGAATAAACAGTAACCTTTTCCCATACGAAATCCTCTGAAAAGGTTAGGTACATAGTATATTCCAATGCGATAAAGTTACATAGTGTCTATTTTTCTTTGATAAAGGGGTATTTCCATGGGTTTGCCTTGGTATCGTGTTCATACTGTTGTATTGAATGATCCCGGTCGATTGCTTTCTGTCCATATAATGCATACGGCTCTAGTTTCTGGTTGGGCCGGTTCGATGGCTCTATACGAATTAGCGGTTTTTGATCCCTCTGATCCGGTTCTTGATCCAATGTGGAGACAAGGTATGTTCGTTATACCCTTTATGACTCGTTTAGGAATAACCAATTCGTGGGGTGGTTGGAGTATTTCGGGAGGAACTGTAACGAATTCAGGTATTTGGAGTTATGAAGGCGTGGCAGGGGCGCATATTGTGTTTTCTGGCTTGTGCTTTTTGGCGGCCATCTGGCATTGGGTGTATTGGGACCTAGAAATATTCTGCGATGAGCGTACGGGAAAACCCTCTTTGGATTTGCCCAAGATTTTTGGAATTCATTTATTTCTCTCAGGATTGGCCTGCTTTGGCTTTGGCGCATTTCATGTAACAGGCTTATATGGTCCCGGAATATGGGTGTCCGATCCTTATGGACTAACAGGAAAAGTACAATCTGTAAGTCCAGCATGGGGCGCGGAAGGTTTTGATCCTTTTGTTCCGGGAGGAATCGCCTCTCATCATATTGCAGCGGGTACGCTGGGCATATTAGCGGGCCTATTCCATCTTAGTGTCCGTCCGCCTCAACGTCTATACAAAGGATTACGTATGGGCAATATTGAAACTGTACTTTCTAGTAGTATCGCTGCTGTTTTTTTTGCAGCTTTTGTTGTTGCTGGAACTATGTGGTATGGTTCAGCAACTACCCCAATCGAATTATTTGGTCCCACTCGTTATCAGTGGGATCAGGGATACTTCCAGCAAGAAATATATCGAAGAGTTGGTGCCGGACTAGCCGAAAATCTGAGTTTATCGGAAGCTTGGTCTAAAATTCCCGAAAAATTAGCTTTTTATGATTACATTGGTAATAATCCGGCAAAAGGGGGATTATTCAGAGCGGGTTCAATGGACAGCGGGGATGGAATAGCTGTTGGATGGTTAGGACATCCTGTCTTTAGAGATAAAGAAGGGCGCGAGCTTTTTGTACGCCGTATGCCTACTTTTTTTGAAACATTCCCGGTAGTGTTGGTAGATGGAGACGGAATTGTGAGAGCAGATGTTCCTTTTCGAAGAGCAGAATCAAAGTATAGTGTTGAACAAGTAGGTGTAACCGTTGAGTTCTATGGTGGCGAACTCAATGGAGTCAGTTATAGTGATCCCTCTACTGTTAAAAAATACGCTAGACGTGCACAATTAGGTGAAATTTTTGAATTAGACCGGGCTACTTTGAAATCTGATGGTGTTTTTCGTAGCAGTCCAAGAGGTTGGTTCACTTTTGGGCATGCTACGTTTGCTTTGCTTTTCTTTTTCGGACACATTTGGCATGGCGCTAGAACCTTGTTCAGAGATGTTTTTGCTGGTATTGATCCAGATTTGGATGCTCAAGTAGAATTTGGAACATTCCAAAAACTTGGAGATCCAACTACAAGGAGACAAGTAGTTTGATACAAGATTGCTCCGGTATCTTTCGCCTCTATTTTTTTTGATAGGGTACCCGAGAAATATTGACGTGAATCACCTTCTTTCCTTTGATTCTTTCCCTTTACCATTTGACCATATGGTTATGGTAAATGATCCAAAATGAATAGGTATGAAAGCTATAATTGTAAAGTAAACCACGATCGAATCTATGGAAGCATTGGTTTATACATTCCTTTTAGTCTCGACTTTAGGGATAATTTTTTTTGCTATCTTTTTTCGAGAACCACCTAAGGTTCCGACTAAAAAATGAAATGATTTTTCATTATTTCAACTGAAGTAATGAGCCTCCCAATATGGGAGGCTCATTACTTTAACTAGTCTAGTCACCGTGTTCCTCGAATGGATCTCTTAGTTGTTGAGAGGGTTGCCCAAAAGCGGTATATAAGGCGTACCCCGTAAAGCTTACAAGTAAACCAGATATGGAGATGGCGACTAAGGTTGCTGTTTCCATTTTGAGAGAATTTCAAGATCGCAATGGATCTACGATAAGATCGTTTATTTACAACTACAACGGAATGGCATACAAAGTCAACAGATCTCAACCAATGATTAAATAAGATTTATGGCTACACAAACCGTTGAGGGTAGCTCTAGAGCTAAGCCAAAACCAACTGCCGTAGGGAGTTTATTGAAACCATTGAATTCAGAATATGGTAAAGTAGCTCCGGGCTGGGGGACTACACCACTTATGGGAGTCGCAATGGCTTTATTTGCGATATTCCTATCTATTATTTTGGAAATTTATAATTCTTCTGTTCTACTGGATGGAATTTCAATGAGTTAGGTTCATAAAAACTATAGATATATAGCCTTAGTTTTTCAATACAAAAAAATGACTTAAGACTCGGATTGATAGATCGTTCTGGTAGTTCGACTGTGGAATTTCTTTGTTTCAGTATTTCCGGAATATGAGCGTGTGACTTGTTATAATTGATCCTATTGATAATACAGAGAGTGGTCCTGTCATCTCTATCAAGATGATTCTATCCCGTCGGATATTTATCCTAATATCTGGAGCACGGAATATATAGAATATATCAAGAAAATAAATATTGAAACTATGATTCATATCTACTATATTAGACTTAGACCTCGTAACCGGACTCAAAAAAAATTCCAATGGGTATTTCCTAATTCCTAAATCAAATGATTTTTCTTTAGGCTTATTCATTTTCATTTTGTCCGAAGGACAACTCTTTCTCTAGATTTTTTTGAGTCATTACATCCACTCATTGACTAAGTGATGATCAAACGGTTTTGACTCAGAGAACCTTTGAGTTTAGCTTGGGGCTAAATCTAAATCATCGTGGTTCTAGTATGAATCTGAGGTTTGAATTGATTCATAGGGTCTCAACAAGAGAATTCCTATCATATAGTAAAAAAAGAGTCATCTCCATTACGAAAAAAAAAAAAAAAAAAATGAAATAAAAAAAAAAATAAATAGGAAAGAGAAGATTCAAGAGGCCTATAACGATCAGCATAAAGAAAGGCAGATGAGCTGACTTGAGATTTTTTAGCATTATCATCACAAAGAAGAGATTCGGATTTTTTTGACTTCCTGTCTTTGGGACAAATTGAATATTGAATCAAGCGACTAAGAAGTTTTGAACTTTATATTACATATCCGTTGAACCCAGTATTTGTGTGTTTTTGTTTGAGCCGTACGAGATGAAATTCTCATATACGGTTCTCGGGGGGGGGGTCCTCTTGGATTACCTATCTCAATAAAGTCTATGATTGGTTCGAGGAACGTCTCGAGATTCAAGCGATTGCAGATGATATAACTAGTAAATATGTTCCTCCTCATGTCAACATATTTTATTGTCTAGGAGGGATCACACTTACTTGTTTTTTAGTACAAGTAGCTACGGGTTTTGCTATGACTTTTTACTATCGTCCAACCGTTACAGAGGCTTTTTCCTCTGTTCAATACATAATGACTGAGGCGAACTTTGGTTGGTTAATCCGATCAGTTCATCGATGGTCAGCAAGTATGATGGTTCTAATGATGATTCTGCACGTATTTCGTGTCTATCTTACGGGTGGATTTAAAAAACCCCGCGAATTAACTTGGGTTACAGGCGTGGTTCTGGCTGTATTGACTGCATCTTTTGGTGTAACTGGTTATTCCTTACCTCGGGACCAAATTGGTTATTGGGCAGTAAAAATCGTGACAGGCGTACCGGACGCTATTCCTGTAATAGGATCACCTTTGGTAGAGTTATTACGTGGAAGTGCTAGTGTGGGCCAATCCACTTTGACCCGTTTTTATAGTTTACATACCTTTGTATTGCCTCTTCTTACTGCCGTATTTATGTTAATGCACTTCCCAATGATACGTAAGCAAGGTATTTCGGGTCCTTTATAACTTTGGAGATTTTAAAAGTATAGAGAATAGAGAAGACGGATCACATTGTAATTTCTCATATAGCATATCGGGGAGGACAAATAGTATTTTTTTTAGTATTTTATTGCTACAAATATGGATTATTGAAAAAATAAGACATTTTTTTTGGATACTTCTCTTCAACTCTGAAGTATTTTTTATTATTTGATACAAATAGTTGAAGTGGATTCTCCGAAGAGAGGATGGATTATGGGAGTGTGTGACTTGAACTATTGATTGGGCCATGCCGATATATGATTTTATCCGCCACGTTGGAATTCACAACCACACGTGTCTCCGCATCCAACCACCACGTAAATCCCCCTATGTAGCATAGGATAGGCCGGTTCGCTTGAGGAGAATCTTTTCTATGATCATACCCGAATTATGTTATGCATGAAAAGGCTCCGTAAGATCCTGTAGAAT